TATATAGGAATCCAAATCTGCCGAATCACTCATGCTACGATCTTCTACATCCTAGGTCTCCCCATTCCGTCATCTGGCTTATGTTCTTCATGTAGCACTCAGACCGAATGACTCTATGAAATTACGTCGATACTTCCATTCCACATATTACGGGTAACGTAGGAGACATCTCTATTTTTCCCCCGGGGGATCTTTAGAATTACCACTGCTTAGCTTTCAATTCGCCTCTGACCATCAAATGAAATGTGAATAACCCATCCTCCTCTCTTTGAAACAAGGGGCGCTTCCGGTTCTATCCGTGCTTCAAACAATTTTGTCTTCTCCATATTACCATATCTCTAGAGTCAATAATTTTATATGAGGAACCACTGAACTCAATCACCTGCTGCCGTTACTCTTCAGTTTTCTGTTGAGGTCTATCCCGTAGAGGTACTCAAATTGGATCAGTGATCGATTTCTAGGTTTTGTCGTAAACCTAATTGGTTACTTCCAATTACGTAAATCAATAGTTCAAACCGCACTCAAAGGTAGGGCATTTCCCATTGATATAGGAACTTCTGTACCAGAAACAATGGTATCTCCAATTATAGCCCCTCTGGGATGTAAAATATATCTCTTCTCACCATCCCCATAGTGTATGAGACAAATGTATGCATTTCGATTAGGGTCGTATTCTATGGTTACGATTCTACCAGATATGTCTTTTGCATTCCGTCGAAAATCGATTTTACGGTATAGACGCTTATGACCTCCCCCTCTATGCCTTGCGGTAATGATTCCTCTGGCATTACGACCTTTACCACAACGATGCTGTCCATAGATCAAATTTGTTCGTGGATTGGATTTCGCTTGACTGTCTACGGCTCCTTTGCGTGTGCTAGGGGTAGAAGTTTTGTATAAATGTATGGCCATGTTATTAAGTATTTATTTTTTTATTTAAGTTCTTTTCTCTATAAGAGGTGGAATAGAATAACCCGGTTGAAGCGTAATGATCATACGTCTGTAATGCATTGTATGTCGCATAATAGGTCCCATTCTTCTACCCTTTCCCGGGAGTCGATGGCTATTCATAGCTACTACCTTGACACCAAAGAAGAGTTCGATCCAATGCTTTATTTCTGTCCTAGTTGATCCTGATTCGACATTAGAAGTATATTGATTGTTCCCCAATAACCGAATACTTTTTTCTGTAAATACTGCATATTTGATTCCATCCATAAATCCATTTTCTTCCCTATGAGTTCCAGTATCTATAAGAATTAGAATTCTTACCGTTTCTACCGTTTCTATCTTATTCTTATAGTATGAATATACCAATTAGTTATCTATGGATGATGAGATTCCGTTGATACGGAGCCAATTCTATTATTGAACGTTCCAATTCGCGTGCATCCAGCAGGAATTGAACCTACGAATTTGCCAATTATGAGTTGGGCGCTTTAACCATTCAGCCATGGATGCTTCGCGGAGACTCGTCATCAACGGGGGCTGTCTTTGTGTAAGTGGATTTCAATTGAAATATAATCTTTCGTTTAGGAGAAATCAATGAAACGGCATCAATTCAAATCCTGTATTTTTGAATTGAGAGAGATATTGAGAGAGATCAAGAATTCTCGCTATTTCTTAGATTCATGGACCAAATTCGATTCAGTGGTGTCTTTCACTCACATTTTTTTCCACCAAGAACGTTTTGTGAAACTCCTTGGCCCCCAAACTTGGAGTGTCCTGCTTTCACGTGATTCACAGGGTTCAACAAGCAATCGATATTTCACGATCAAAGGTGTAGTACTGCTTGTAGTAGCGGTCCTTATATATCGTATTAACAATCGAAATATGGTCGAAAGAAAAAATCTCTATTTGATGGGGCTTCTTCCTATACCTATGAATTCCATTGGACCCAGAAATGATACATTGGAAGAATCTTTTTGGTCTCCCAATATCAATAGGTTGATTGTTTCGCTCCTGTATCTTCCAAAAAGGAAAAAGATCTCTGAGAGTTGTTTCATGGATCCGAAAGAGAGTACTTGGGTCCTCCCAATAACTCAAAAGTGTATCATGCCTGAATCTAACTGGGGTTCGCGGTGGTGGAGGAACTGGATCGGAAAAAAGAGGGATTCTAGTTGTAAGATATCTAATGAAACAGTAGCTGGAATTGAGATCTCATTCAAAGAGAAAGATATCAAATATCTGGAGTTTCTTTTTGTATCCTATATGGATGATCCGATCCGCAAGGACCATGGTTGGGAATTGTTTGATCGTGTTTCTCCGAGGAAGAAGCGAAACATAATCAATTTGAATTCGGGACAGCTATTCGAAATCTTAGCGAAACACTTGATTTGTTATCTCATGTCTGCTTTTCGTGAAAAAAGACCAATTGAAGTGGAGGGTTTCCTCAAACAACAAGGAGCTGAGGCAACTATTCCATCAAATGATATTGAGCATGTTTCCCATCTCTTCTCGAGAAACAAGTGGGATATTTCTTTGCAAAATTGTGCTCAAT